GTTAATTGCGAATTTTTATTTGTCCTGCAACACTTCCTAAAAAAGGTTTTGATTGGACTGAGAAGGGGGAAGGAAGAAAGCGAGTTCGTTCGTATACTACTTCCTCATTCTCAAATCAGTCCTTCCCATACCAAAATTGTCCCACTAAAAATAAATAAAGAAAAATAAATAAATAAAGAGTTAAATCTTGATATAATTTGAAAAAGCAAGCATCAAGCACAAGTCAATAAAATAAAAAAATACGTATTTTTAGGATTAAACAAAAGGATTCGCAAATAAAAGTGCTAATGCAACAACCAATCCATAAATTGTTAAAGCTTCCATAAAAGCCAGACTAAGTAATAAAGTACCTCGTATTTTTCCCTCCGCCTCGGGCTGTCTCGCAATACCTTCTACAGCCTGGCCTGCAGCAGTACCTTGACCAACCCCAGGTCCAATAGAAGCAAGCCCAACGGCCAACCCAGCAGCAATAACGGAAGCAGCAGAAATCAATGGATTCATAATAAATTCCTCGCAACAAAATAAAGAAATGGTTAATGATACAATCAACCAATAAACTATGACTTAATTATTTCAGCGATAAGATTTTCATACAGTCGAAACAACTCAAAATTTCAAATTGAAGTAATAAATAATATTATTAAATCATTAGAATTACTTCGATATCTGATATTTATTTTTGATTTTTAGTTTCTGCCCATTGCGTTTTTGTGAATTCATACAACCTTTTGTTTTTTCATTTCTTTCTTTATTCCGAGCCATTCTTTGAATTCAAACTCTTCGCTCCTTTTCGGGATTGAATTTCTTTATTCAATATTCAATTCACAATTACAGTTTTACAACCGAAAAGAAGGACTTTTATTGGAATCTCGATCTAAACTCCCAGTAATATGGCCGATTAGATATATCTTTTAACTAATACTAATATATAACTAGTTAATGCCTAATATTCCATATACATGTCTTTCGTCCATAACGTAAACCAACTATTCGTTTCGTATCTTAGATTCAATCGGATTATAAAATCATTTTTCAAACCATCTACACAGGAAAGTTGGCTTATAGCCATTATATATTTCCCTACATCTAGTTTGACCCCGCTCTGCTAAACAACCCATTTTTTTTTTGTAATCTGTAAACTTTTCTCTTCCTTTTATTTATCATTATCTCAGATGGATAGAATCAATCTAAATGGACACTAAACGGACGAATTCCTTAGGCTGAATCATTGTAAATCATTGTATAAAAATATAAGTGATCTAAGTTGATGTAATTGATTATTTATTAATATTCAATATTTTGTTTTGGTCAATCGGTGAATTGAATAAAAAACCCGACTGAAATGGGAATGGCTCTAGAAAAGTCTAATCGCATATTGTAAACAAATCAAATAAAGAATTCTTATTCGGATTATGACTCCTAAAATTGGAATTGAATGAATAAAACAATCAAGACACTATCACTCTAAAGAGAATATTCATTGAATTGGAAGGGGGGCTAAATTGGTAAAATGAAGTTTAGGAAAAAGATCTTTTAGATCTCTTTCCTTTTTTTTTACAATTCTCGAATATCGTAATCTTTTTTACTAGTCCTCGAGATCGTATAGACCCCTTTGTCTAGGTATGTTTATATTTATGTTCACCAAGGCGATTCTCTAAAAACTATTTCGAAAATTAGTCAATGATGCCCCTCCATGGATTCACCTATATAAGCCGCAGCTAAAGTTGCAAAAATAAGAGCTTGAATACCGCTTGTAAATAATCCAAGAAACATTACAGGTATAGGAACCACTAAAGGCACTAAAGAAACAAGAACAACAACTACTAATTCATCCGCTAATATATTTCCGAAAAGTCGAAAGCTAAGGGATAAGGGTTTTGTGAAATCTTCTAAAACGTTAATGGGTAAAAGGATCGGAGTTGGTTGAATATATTTACCAAAATAACCTAATCCTTTTTTGCTAAGGCCGGCATAAAAATAGGCTACTGACGTAAGTAAAGCTAAAGCCACAGTAGTGTTTATATCATTCGTAGGTGCAGCTAACTCTCCATGAGGTAACTCTATGATTTTCCAAGGTAAAAGGGCCCCAGACCAATTAGAAACAAAAATAAATAGAAAGAGAGTTCCAATAAAAGGAACCCATGGACCATATTCCTCTCCAATCTGAGTTTTGCTCACATCTCGAATAAATTCAAGGACATATTCGAATAAATTCTGGCCATTAGTCGGAATGGTTTGTGGATTCCGAACAGCTACAATAGATGACCCTAATAAAATAGCAATTACAACCCAAGACGTAATAAGTACTTGAGCATGGACTTGAAACCCCCCTATTTTCCAATAGAAATGCTGGCCTACTTCCACACCGGATACATCATATAGCCCCTTTAATGTGTTGATGGAACATGATAGAACATTCATATTGCCCTCTGAATGAAAAAAAAAAGGAATTATTTTGATTCAACTATCTTTTTTTTTTAACGTTGTCCATTTTTCTTTTCTATTTTGAATAACAACTAATCACAGAATATCCCCAGTTCTTTTTATCTCTTTTGTTTTTGTGCGATTCAGAAATAAGAACCAATTCCATAAATTCATATAGTTCGCAAAATTATTTATTTATCTTATTATTATATTTATTTATCTTATAATTAATCAGGGATTTCGTATATAACTAGAACGACCCTCACAAATTGCAAATATTAATTTGTTAAGAATTAATCGGATTGAAGCAATAGCGTCATCATTCGCTGGAATCGAAATATCTGCCAGATCCGGGTCACTGTTTGTATCAATTAAACAAATCGTTGGAATTCCCAAAGTGAGACATTCTCGAAGAGCCGTATATTCTTCTTGCTGATCAAGAATTATTACAATATCGGGTAACCCCGTCATATATTTAATCCCCCCCAGATATGTTTTCAAGTCAGATAACTGTCTCTTCAATCGAGCCGCATCCCCCTTCGGAAGGCGGTTTAGTCTTCCTGTTTTTTGTTCCATTCTCAAGTCCCTGAACTTTTGAAGTCTCGTTTCTGTAGTGGACCAATTCGTTAAAATACCGCCGAGCCATTTTTTATTAACATAATGACACCGAGCCCTTATTGCAGCTCGCGCTACTGAATCAGCTGCTTTCTTTTTGGTACCAACAATTAAGAATTGTTTTCGGCTACTTGCTGCATCAAAAACTAAATCACAAGCTTCTGATAAAAAACGAGCAGTTCGAGTAAGATTTGTAATATGAATACCTTTACGCTTTGCAGAAATATAAGGTGCCATTCTTGGATCCCATTTTCTAGTCCCATGACCAAAATGAACTCCTGCTTCCAGCATCTCCTCCAAATTAATGTTCCAATATCTTCTTCTCATTTCTCCCCACACCTTCTCCCTCTCTTTTTTTTTTAAAAAAGAACGGGGTACCCTGAAATAAATAATTGTTCCGACGGAACTTTCCCTTTTCCCGGAAATTGGACATTGATATACGAACGAAGCGATTAATGTCTGTCTATTACGTATTATCTTTATTTCTTTATTATTATTAACACAAATCCTATCTAACAAATCACAAGACAATCGCTAGTTAAAAGGATAAACCCCCTCTTAGGAATCATTAAATCCTATAAATGATTGTTCTGCTGGATCATAGAAATTTTTGAAATGCACGAATCAAATAATTCTCGGTGGTGGAACAAGATATCTCTCCTTTCCCCCTCGAATAAATTCTTCTTTTTGATTTTCAAAGCAATACTCTTATATTGCTTTGCACGGTGCACTAATCTTTTGAATCCGGTACCGACGGGTATCCTACCACCTAGAACAACGTTTTCTTTCAGGCCTTTCAACCAATCAATACGACCGCGGAGAGCGGCTTTTGCTAAAACGCGAGCAGTTTCTTGAAAACTCGCCTCGGATATGAAACTTTGAGTATTCAAAGATGCTCTTGTTATTCCCAATAATATGGCTCGGTAACAGATCGCTTCCTCCAAAGCGCGTCCTGTTCGTTCCGCTCGCAATAATCCAATAAGTTCTCCGGGTAAAAAAACATTAGACATTCCATCGTCTGAAACCAAGACTTTTGATGTTATTTGACGTACAATAATTTCGATATGCCTATTATGGATCTGCACCCCCTGGGATCGATAAACCTTTTGGATCTTATTAACCAAAGAGATACGACTTTGCGCTATAGTTAACTCAGCACCAATCAAGAATCCCCAAGGAATTCCAAGAATTCTTGTTATACACCCCTTCCAACTCTCAACTCTCTTTTCTAAGTTTATCGATATTGAATCAATTGAACGCACTTCTAACACTTGTTCCACTTTTGGAAGACCCTGTGTTATATCACCAGATCTCGATTTTTCATATATAAATGTAACTAACGTATCTCCTTCATAAAGGATTTCTCCATAATGGCCGTGAACAGTTGCCCCGGGAGTGGCCAAATAAGGATTAGCCGATCTTATTACTACATAGTCAACGTAAACAATTATAACTTGGCCCGATTTTAGGTGTGGTCCGTTTTTGGCCATATATATATTTTCACAAATAAACTGCCCCGGGCTAATTATTGTCAATCTTTCTTCACAAGAATTATGATAATAATTATGACGGCGAATATACCACTTCAAATTGAATGGATTCAAAACACCCTTACTGCATGGATCGGGATTAACAATTCTCTCCTTTTCATCCATTAAATAATATTGAAATACTTGAAAAGTCTGTTTTAAATTGTTAAGTTTCAGATATTTAGTTACGGAAATCTGATTATGAGTTATGAAATGGTAAAATGAATAAAAATTCGCAAATTGAAGGGCTATTCCTAAGGGGCCCAACCAATTCCTAAGCGGAATTATAGGATTTCCTTTAATTGTTTCTTTTATTACATTGTGAGAGTTTACACCATTGAATAGATCCATTCGAAAACAATTAGATGATGACAAAATCATCAACGATTGACATTCGTTATTTCTATTCAACAACGTACTAAGAGTTCCTTG